TATGAGTTGCATCTATAGTTCCTGGTCAAGAAGGAGCGATCACCCATAATTACCTAAGCAATTTGGTAAGAAAAAAAAGATAGCAAGAAAAGAAGCTACTGTTGAGGACAGAGATAGTAGGCTCTCGTAATTGGGTTCGATTCCCGTTTGTCTAATTAGCGAGAGTGGATTATGAATCCGCCGTTCCCTTGCTAGTGGAGTCACCCGTTCCAGATCATGTCATGTGAACCCCCTAGTGGTCAATCTCCTCCTATCCCCAAACGCATCCAGTGGCCCTATTTGAGAAAGAAAAACCAACGTTAGTCATGTCAGATAGGCAAACATGATAAAGGATTCTATCGCCTAAACGGCTCTATTTGGGTACGTCCTTTAACGGCCGAGCCCGAACAGCAACGGGAGAGGAAGGCTCTATGTCCATGAGGTCTCGAGCTGCTTTTTAATCACCCCTTTCTGCTTATATAGTAGATCAATAGCTTGTGAACTCCTTGCTTTTTTGAAAGCATATCTATAAAACATTCCGATTCCAGAACTAGGCTGGGTCAAATACTAGACTAAACTTTCGGCTAGGAATGAAGAAGCCGTAAAGCCCCTCGACACCTATAGAGGGAGATTTTAGCATCAAGAACGATATTGATGATCCAAAACTTTTTTTATTTAAAGAAGCAGCAGCCGTGGTTCCTTCTCATTCTTCAGAGTCTGCTAATCGGAGAGCTCATATATATTCCCGATGAAGGGATTAAACCGGTCACCCTCTCTGAAAAAGATGTTAAATGTTTGCTTGTTTTTAAGCGCTGTTGGGCACAGTAGGAGTCGATCTTTGCAAATCGCCATAAAGTTGCTTGGAAGTTTCCATCTCCTCGATTCATCAAGCCCTATCTCCATTTAGATTAGAGCGAAGAAGTACCTATTGGTCAAGCCAGCTCCCCTTTATCTATCTTCCCCAATTTTGCAGGCAGGATCGAAGGGGGTCGTTCCCTTCTCCTTATGAGATCTTTAAGAATATCTCCTACATTACATATAGTACCATATGAGTGACCATTGGGATGATCGTCCCCGTTTCAAGTAGAACCGATTCCCCTTCGCAGCCTCCGTGGGCGCCCGATCAAATCACCTGCTAGACTGGCCTCCAAGCTCGATCTCTATGTAGCTATGAGAGACTTTCCATCCGCTTTACCCGTCTACATTTCCGAAAGGTAAGGCCAGGTTAAGAAAGAGAGTAATACCTACGTTTCGGATACGCCTAACCCAACCACATGAATAAACTAGGGCACAGGAACCCAACAATTGGTTGATCGCTCTCCCGCTTCTGCGAGGTTTATAGAACAAAATAACCCTTCCACTTATCTATTTCCAAATCTATGCTTACGATTTGAATAGCCGAACCTTCCATTCCAAAGAAAAGAGTAGATAGGTGCGGATAAGGCAGATAGGGAAAGGGCTTTCTATTTATATAAGAAGCCTGTTGTTTGGCCTGGCTCTTTTAGTAGTACTAATGGGCGCACTTTAGAACAAGATCAAAGTAGGCTTCCCTCATTCTATCTAATTAATACGGAATGCCCCCTCTTTCTTATAGGAAAGACTTTCTTCAATAACTTGAATGCTGCAAATTCCGCCTTTCTTTGTATTTCGTATACCAACCTCCGGGGATTGATGGGTTTTGCAATAAGGCAGCCAGGTGCATAATTGGGCCCATTCGGCATGCGCTCTTAGAGAAAGAAGCCTCGGAAAAGATGCAGAAGGAGAATCCCGTGGAATGTGAAATAATAAAGGCTAGCAATTTTCATTCTTCATTCTATAGTGTGGTGTGGCCCGCCCTAGGAATTCGACCACGCACTGTGAGTTGGGTGAGCGGTGGGTCTCAGTACCATGGCTTTTAATGGCCTTCGATGCTTGTTCATTTCTTGGGAAGAAGCCCTAACCGGATAAGAGGGAATGTATCCCACGTATAGATAGAAGAGAAGGGTCGGTCCCTATCTTTTTTGTTAATATAAAGGTGCAGGTGCCCCAATGTCTCTAATATGGGATTTGGCTGGATCTACACGATACCCATAACCAAAATAGGGCTCCAAGCCGGGCTGCTTCATTCAAGTCTAGGGTCGGGCATTGATGGGTTCCATATTTCTCTTCGACACGGACCAAGACGGGAAAGAAGCTACCAATCTGAAAGACCCAGTGAGCACCTCAGTCAAACAAGATCGATCGCTTCGCTCCCCAAAAGCCGGTCAAGAGAGAGCCTTAGTTAAATAGGCAGCAACTGGATGTTACAAGACCCGAGCAATCACGAGATCGAGTTGTAGTCCACTTCGACTTTCAGTCTCGTTTGTGGATCCAGCGATTAGAATATGAACTTGGTACTGGAAGTGCAACTTCCTTCACTCAAGCTGGTTCGTTCACCAGATCTACTTTCTCGACCATTTCAGGGGTAGGCGGCAAGTGCTGCAGTGAGAGATGAGACCCCCTTTCGGGCAGTCTTCGTGCCATATTTTCTATCAGGTTCCCCTCAATTCATCAAGAAAAAAGATGGGCAGGTTCTTCTTCCAACTAGTTTTAGGGGCTAAGGTAACTGTGCTTCCACTTCGTCCATCTTGCGCCACCCTCCTTCGGACCCTCGCTTCGCTCTTTTGCCACCTTCTCCAAGCAACATCTTTAGATCAGGACTTGCCACGTTTTTCCCGGGTGACTGATCTGATTGGTTGGGCAACGATGCCTTCTTCTTTCTACTGCAACTTCCTTCACTCAAGCTGGTACCATCAACGTGGTCCAGGAAATCTCATTTAGTAATAGTTCCAGTCAGACCAGGGAAGCAGCAGCAGGACGTAGTGTGGTAGTTCGGTTCCAGGTCAGTTCCAGTTCGGATCGAGTAACGGTGATTGAAGGGATGGGATCGGAAGCTCCTGATTCCAATAGTTAACAGGGCTGTGGCAGGCGAGTCTGCTTTCCCTTAATTAAGCCAACTCGCATCTGTTGCTCTTGGAAGTGCTTCCCGGTCCTTCTCTCAGTCGACGAGCTATTCCACTACATTCTCGATTCATCAAGCTAAAGGCCCTTGTTGACGTTCTAGATGCGTTATGGTCGCCCGGGATTTGCTTCGTTCGCTGAGTCGTGTTCTCGGGATACGGTTCTACTAGTCCGTTCACTCCTGATACCCGTAAACTGATTGCATGGCTGAGGTCACAAAGAGTACAGCGAGTAGGTGAAGGACCAACTCTATCTATGCATTTAATAATTTGGCAGGAAGAAAGATCATATAAAGAAACTAAAAGGTTCGATTCCTCCTTAGCACAAGCCCTTAGCACAAGCGCTAAGCGATAATAAGACCTTTAAATCAATGATTTTATCACGCTTTGAAAGGAATGTATCCAGCCTAAACGCAAAGACGGGCCTATAGGCAGAAGCTGTTAACCTATCCGACTAGTAGAAAGCGTGAGGAGGAAGACTTCGATTCGGCCCACTGAATTTGACTTCTTTTCTTTCTTTTCTGAGCTCGAACCATGAGCCGTAGAACTGGATTTCTCCGATGAAGTTGATCCAATGAGATGAAGATGTTCCCATCCTGGTGGTTGCAAATCCAATTCCAAACGAAATCTTAAATAGCGAGTACGAGCCGGTGTTGTCGATGAACTTCTTTTTCAGTTCGACTTGAGAGAGGTGGTTGGTCCACCAGTGACTTTCCATCTGCATCATCTGCTGTCGAGCTAGGTGGTTTCTTTCGCTACGTAAAGTCGAAGAGCAGGGCGGGTTACTAAAGTGACAACGCAAGGTTTTAGGAGATTCTTTCAATAGACAGAGCAACGTAGAGTGTTGAAGGGCTCTCTTTGGCATTTTCCTTTCTTTTGGTTGGAGCAGGACAGGATCGGACCAACCCAATCTTCTATTCAAAAAGCAGGGGAAACCCACTCTATCTATTTCTCTATCGCGGGAAAGCACTCACTCGAGGGCCCGTCCTCGAAACTAGAATGATATACCGACAATGAGACCATTTCAGAGCTTTCCTCCCGATCCCAAGCCAAGGATGCTTCCCGACCGTTGTGCTTCCTTCGTTCTACGAACGGGGTAAGATAGGCACGTTAAGCATAGCGAGACTAAGGGACGCGGAAGCAACGCTGTGGATATAGACTAGGCTAAGGAACAAGGAAGCTTGACTGAGCTGTTCTTAGACTCGTTACGCAACACGACTGAACTCTTAGTTGTCTCTAAAGCAACACGCAGAAAGTGGTGCGAGTTCGCTCCGCGCACCTTTGGTACTTCAGTAGGGCGACCTTCAGTATTTCATTCAATTCCATATCAATAGTAGTTTCACAAAGAAGCCCACTAATAGCTTTGCTTTGATAGCGGCCCTTCTTGTTATGAAAAAAGACTGTTCGCTTCTATAGTTGCCCTCTCAAGCTAGAGACCTTCCCACACACCGAGGGCAGGACAGAGGGGTTTCCCTAAGGACTGCTTACTCGGAACAACCCATCGAACAAACACCCTTGTTACTAGGGGCGTTAGCCCACGCCCTCAACCGAGGGACAGCAACGAGCTGATGGTCATGTACCTGACTCCACGACCGAAGGAAGAAGAACAAGAACTCGGGAACTCACTCGGGCTTCGGGCTCTAGTTTGATAGTGAAACCCCCGGAGGGTGAAGTCAGTGTTCGGGAAGCGGGGAAGCCCCTTGTACGCACGTGTACTTATAGGGGGCGGACATTCATTCTTGCTTATTTTGATTTGACTAAGGAAGAAAAGAGAAGGGATTGAGATTGAGAGGCAGCCACGAGAAGCTCCGATTGAACGAGAGATTGAGGAACGGGATCGATAGGCTTTAGCTCCAAAGTGCCGGCTCCGATTGGCTCAATTGCTTTGATTCGATTGGTAAGACTTATATGACTCACTCGCCTAGACTGGATTGCTGGCTTAGAATCAATCTCCATATTGACCAATAGCTGGCGTTGGCTTGGTTCCGCTTTCTTAAGTCGGTGGTTTAATAGATGGATTCACTTACTGCTTTACTGCTGGGA